GTTACTCTGGATGTGCTCGAAAAAAGGACAAGATTGTGCAATAATGAGAATGAACAAGAATGCTTGCCTAAAATATATGATCCTTTTTTGAACAGATCATATCGTGGAACAACCAAAAAAGGATATTCACGTTCAATTATGGATGATTCAATCACTTGGACAGAAGATTCCATAGAAAAGGTTTGGATAAATAAGATTCATGGTATCTTTCCTAACGATTACCGAGAATTTGAACAAAAAATGGATTTATTTAATGGAGAATCATTATCGACAGACATTGGTCATTCCTTGACCTCAATCAGTGAATTAGCTGGGGAATCAACACCTAGTTTTAATTTGAAAGGATTTGCTCTATTGGTCGAACAAAGAAGACTTGATTCAGAAAATCAAACGAAATGTTTGAAATTTCTATCCGATGTAGTTACAACTGATCCAAATGATCAAACAATTCAAAAGAAATCTATTGGAATAGAAGAAATCGGTAAAAGGGAACAACAGGAGGAAGAAAATGAGGAAGAATCGACAGAGGATCATGGGATTCGTTCAAGAAAAGCCAAACGTGTGGTAATTTATACTGATAATGATCAGAATACCAATAATGATCAGAATACCAATAATGATCAGAATACCAATAATGATCAGAATACCAATAATGATCAGAATACCAATACTTATACTAGTACCAGTACTAATAGTGATCAAGCACAAGAGGTGGCGTTGATACGTTACTCGCAACAATCGGATTTTCGTAGGGATCTAATCAAAGGATCCATGCGCGCTCAAAGACGTAAAACAGTTACTTGGGAAATGTTTCAAGCAAATGTGCATTCCCCACTTTTTTTGGACAGAATAGACAAAACGTTTTTTTTTTCTTTTGATATCTCCGGAATGATGAACCTCATTTTTAGGAATTGGGTGGGGAAAGGTCCGGAATTCAAAACTTCGGATTCTGAGGAAAAAGAGGCAAAAGAAAAGGAAAAAACAAAGGAGGAGAAAAAGGAAGAGAATGAACGGATAGCAATAGCAGAAAATTGGGATACTATTCTATTTGCTCAAACAATAAGAGGTTCTATGTTAGTAACACAATCGATTCTTAGAAAATACATCGTATTGCCTTCATTGATAATAGCTAAAAATCTCGGCCGTATGTTATTATTTCAATTCCCCGAGTGGTACGAGGATTGGAAGGAGTGGAATAGAGAAATGTATGTTAAATGCACCTATAATGGTGTTCAATTATCAGAAACAGAATTTCCGAAAGACTGGCTAACAGACGGTATTCAAATAAAGATCCTATTTCCTTTCTGTCTGAAACCTTGGCACAGATCTAAGCTACGATTCGATCATAGAGATCGAATGAAAAAGAAAGAAAAAAAAGAAAATTTTGGTTTTTTAACAGTCTGGGGGATGGAAACTGAACTACCTTTTGGTTCTCCCCGAAAACGACCTTCCTTTTTTGACCCCATTTGGAAAGAACTCGAAAAAAAAATTAGAAAAGTGAAAAAGAAATGTTTTCTAGTTCTAAGAGCTTTAGGAGAAAGAAAAAAATGGTTTCTAAGGGTCTTAAAAGAAAAAACAAGATGGATTCTCAAAACAGTTCTATTTATAAAAAGAATAATAAAAGAGTTTGCAAAAGTAAATCCAATTTTCTTATTTGGATTGAGGAAAGTATATGAACCAAATGAAAATAGAAAAGATTCTATAATTAGTAATAAGATTAACCATGAATCGATCATTCGAATTAGATCTGTGGATTGGACAAATTATTCACTGACAGAAAAAAAAATGAAGGATCTGGCTGATAGGACAACCACAATCCGAAATAAAATAGAAAGGATTACAAAAGACAAGAGAAAAATATTTCTAACTCCAAATAGAAAGATTAGTCCTAACGAGACAGGTTGTGATGATAAAAGATCGGAATCACAGAAACATATTTGGCAGATATCAAAAAGAGGAGGTGCCCGATTAATACGTAAATGGCACTATTTTATGAAATCTTTCATTGAAAGAATCTATATGGATATCTTTCTATGTAACATTAATATTCCCAGAATAAATGCACAACCTTTCCTTGAATTTGAATCAACAAAAAAAATTATCGACAAAGACATTTACAATGATGAAAGAAATAAAGAAGGAATTGATGAAACAAATCAAAATGCAATTCACTTTATTTCGACTATAAAAAAGTCTCTTTCTAATATTAGTAATAAGAAATCACAGATTTATTGTGACTTATCTTCCTTGTCCCAAGCATATGTATTTTACAATTTATCACAAATCCAAATTATTAATAAGTATTACTTGAGATCTGTACTTCAATATCGCGGAGCATATCTTTTTCTTAAGGATAGAATAAAGGACCATTTTGGGACACGAGGAATATTGGATGCCAAATCAAGGTCTAAGAAACTTCCGAATTCTGGAATGAATGAATGGAAAAATTGGTTAAGGGGTCATTATCAATACAATTTATCTCAGACTAGATGGTCTAAATTAGTACCGCAAAAATGGCGAAATAGAGTCAATCAACGTCGTATGATTCAAAATAAAGACTCAAAAAAAGATTCATATGAAAAAGAAAAAGACCAATTAATTCATTACGAGAAACAAAATAATTATGTAGTGAACTCATTACCGAGTCAAAAAGAAAAATTTAAAAAACACTACAGATATGATCTTTTATCACATAAATATATTCATTATGAAGACAGGAAGGACTCATATATTTATGGATCGCCATTCCAAGTAAATGGAGACCGAGAGATTCCATATAATTACAACATGCCTAAACCCGAATCATTTTATGTACCCGGGGGTATAGCTATTAATGATTATCTAGGGGAAGGGTCTATTATTGATACGGGGAAAAATCCGGATAGAAAATATTTGGAGGGGAGAATTCTCCATTTTTTTCTTAGAAAGAATATCGATATTGAGACTTGGACCGATATAGATACTGGAACCAACATTAATAAAAATACTAAGACTGGGACTAATGATTATCAAATAATTGATAAGAAAAATCTTTTTTATCTCACGATTCATCAAGAAATCAACCCATCCAATCAAAAAAAAACCTTTTTTTTTGATTGGATGGGAATGAATGAAGAAATGCTACATCGTCCCATATCGAATCTAGAACCCTGGTTCTTCTCAGAATTTGTGCTACCTTATGATGCATATAAGATTAAACCGTGGATCATACCAATCAAATTACTTATTTTCAATTTGAATGGAAATGAAAACATTAGTGAAAATAAAAACATCAACAGAAATCAAAAAAAGGATCTTCGTCTATCATCTAATCAAAAAGAATATCTTGAATTAGAGAATCGAAATCAAGAAGAAAAAGAACAGCTGAGTCAAGGGAATCTTGGATCAGATCCACGAAACCGACAAAAAGATCTTGAAAAAGATTCCGCGGAATCAGACATTAAAAAACGTAGAAAGAAAAGACAATTCAAGAGCAATAAGGAAGCGGAACTCGATTTCTTCCTGAAAAGGTATTTGCTTTTTCAATTGAGATGGGATGATCCTTTGAATCAAAGAATTCTTAATAATATCAAGGTATATTGTCTCCTGCTTAGGCTGATAAATCCAAGGGAAATTGCTATATCCTCTATTCAAAGAGGAGAAATGCGCCTGGATGTAATGCTGATTCAGAAGGATCTAACTCTTACAGAATTGATAAAAAGGGGAATATTGATTATCGAACCGGTTCGTCTGTCTATAAAATGGGATGGACAATGGATTATGTATCAAACCATAAGTATTTCATTGGTCCATAAGAATAAGTACCAAACTCATCGAATATGCCGAGAAAAAAAATATGTTGATGAAGATTATTTCGATAGATCCATTGCACAACATGGAAAGGTACTTGTGAATGGAGATGAAAATAATTATGCTTTGCTTGTTCCTGAAAATATTCCATCTCCTAGACGTCGTAGAGAATTGAGAATTCTAATTTGTTTGAATTCCGAGAATGAGAATGTTGTGAATAGAAATTCAGTATTTTTCAATGGCAACAACGTAAGGAACTGTGTGCAATTTTTGGATGAGGACAAGCATTTTGATACAGATATAAATAAATTTATCCAATTCAAATCGTTTCTTTGGCCCAATTATCGATTAGAAGATTTAGCTTGTATGAATCGCTACTGGTTTGATACCAATAATGGCAGTCGTTTCAGTATGTCAAGGATACATATGTATCCACGAGTCAGAATTAGTTGATGGTGTATTTCCTATATATCTATATCACGTGTCATATCCGGTATATAAAGGTATACAAATGTACACACACGTTGTGTTACATTAGATTCTGATACATGATACTGATTCAATGATGTATCATATCAATTGGATCTAGGAATGAATCGGCAGAATTTTCTTAAGTCCCAATCATTCCCTTTTGTGGGTGTAGAAATGTACCGTCTCCTTCTATCGAATCCAATTTTCAATTGGATTCGATAGAAAATGAATAAATCCAGATTATTTTATTGTGTGTACCAGATCTAAATGACTGGCATTATTATTATTCCTGATCGGTAAAATCCATATCTGTGGAAAAGAAAGAAAAAAAAGAGAGAGAGAAGAATTCTTTTTATGGTAAAAAATTCATTCATCTCAGTTATTCCGCAAGAAGAAAAAGAAAAAAACAAAGGGTCTGTTGAATTTCAAGTATTCAGTTTCACCAATAAGATACGGAGACTTACTTCACATTTGGAATTGCACAGAAAAGACTATTTATCTCAGAGAGGTCTGCGGAAAATTCTGGGAAAACGTCAACGTATACTAGCTTATTTGTCAAAGAAAAATAGAGTACGTTATAAAGAATTAATTGGTCAGTTGGATATTCGGGAACCAAAAACTCGTTAATTTGAAAATTCGTTTGAATTATTTGCTTTATTAGATCTTGAATTTTGATGAACCTCGTTTCGTTTTCAGCAATTCATGAAATAATGAATCGGGGAAGAAAACATATGACTGTACCGGATATAAGAAAAGACTTCATGATAGTCAATATGGGTCCTCACCACCCATCAATGCATGGTGTTCTTCGACTCATCGTTACTCTAGATGGTGAAGATGTTATTGATTGTGAACCCGTATTGGGTTATTTACACAGAGGGATGGAAAAAATTGCGGAAAACCGAACAATTATACAGTATCTACCTTACGTAACACGTTGGGATTATTTAGCTACTATGTTCACAGAGGCAATAACGGTAAATGCACCAGAACAATTGGGAAATATTCAAGTACCTAAAAGAGCCAGCTATATCAGAGTCATTATGCTGGAGTTGAGTCGTATAGCTTCTCATTTGTTATGGCTTGGGCCTTTTATGGCGGATATCGGTGCACAGACTCCTTTCTTCTATATTTTCAGAGAGAGGGAATTGCTATATGATCTATTCGAAGCTGCCACAGGTATGCGAATGATGCATAATTATTTCCGTATCGGGGGAGTAGCTGCTGATCTACCTCATGGCTGGATAGATAAATGTTTGGATTTCTGCGATTATTCTTTAACAGGAGTTGTTGAATATCAAAAGCTTATTACGCGGAATCCCATTTTTTTGGAACGAGTTGAAGGAGTGGGCATTATTGGTGGAGAGGAAGCAATAAATTGGGGTTTATCAGGACCAATGCTACGAGCTTCCGGAATGCAATGGGATCTTCGTAAAGTTGATCATTATGAGTGTTACGATGAATTCGATTGGGAAGTCCAATGGCAAAAAGAAGGAGACTCATTAGCTCGTTATTTAGTACGAATCAGTGAAATGACGGAATCCATAAAAATTATTCAACAGGCTCTGGAAGGAATTCCGGGGGGGCCCTATGAGAATTTAGAAGTCCGTCGCTTTGATAAAGCAAGGGATTCCGAATGGAATGATTTTGAATATCGATTCATTAGTAAAAAGCCTTCTCCCACTTTTGAATTGTCGAAACAAGAACTTTATGTCAGAGTAGAAGCCCCAAAAGGAGAATTGGGAATTTTTCTGATAGGAGATAATAGTGTTTTTCCCTGGAGATGGAAAATTCGTCCACCCGGTTTCATCAATTTGCAAATTCTTCCTCAGCTAGTTAAAAGAATGAAATTGGCTGATATCATGACGATACTAGGTAGTATAGATATCATTATGGGAGAAGTTGATCGTTGAAATGATAATTGATACGACAGAAGTACAAGCTATCAATTCTTTTTCCAGATCGGAATCCTTAAAAGAGGTCTATGGCCTCGTATGGCTGCTTGTCCCTATTTTTACTCCTGTATTGGGAATCACAATAGGTGTACTCGTGATTGTGTGGTTAGAAAGAGAAATATCCGCAAGGATACAACAACGTATTGGGCCTGAATATGCTGGTCCCTTGGGAATTCTTCAAGCTCTAGCAGATGGGACCAAACTACTTTTCAAAGAGGATCTTCTACCATCTAGAGGAGATATTCGTTTATTCAGTATCGGCCCATCTATAGCGGTCATATCAATTCTACTAAGTTATTCAGTAATTCCTTTTGGCTATCGTCTTGTTCTAGCCGATCTCAGTATAGGTGTTTTTTTATGGATCGCTATTTCCAGTATTGCTCCTATTGGACTTCTTATGTCAGGATATGGATCAAATAATAAATATTCCTTTTCAGGTGGTCTACGAGCTGCTGCTCAATCTATTAGTTATGAAATACCATTAACTCCATGTGTGTTATCAATATCTCTACGTGTGATTCGTTGGAACATGAACTTTTACCTCTTTCCTTTATTTCTAGGAAAGGGGTTGAATGTATTGAATAGATATCTTTATTTTTTTATTCATCATTCGGGTCAATGAGTTAAACCAGATAGTTATATGAGTGAAACAAAACAGCTTATGAATTCGCAGTAAGAAGATTGATTCTCATTCCCTATGTACGAGAGTAAGGTAGAAGTAAACATAAGCAGTGGAAACTGTTTACCCCAAGATTGATTGATTAGTTATCATGGCTTGAAGCGGGTGCAAAAGATCAACTGTATGGAGTTTCTACTATTGTATGTATTACCATACCGGGGATCAATCAAAAATGAGTGGACGGTTAGGAACACCAAGGTACACAAAGGATTAGTAATAGAGATAATGTAAGGTATCCAAAGGGGTATTTCTGCATAAAAGGAATCATAATGAGGGCTTTAAGTTGGTAGAAATGATCAAGGAGTACTTCCCCACGATTCCGATCTAGAGTATGTTCTTATCCACTGATTAAAGAAATGACTATCGGGAACGACGTAATCCTTTATTTTTTTTTTGAATCCCCTCTTCTTAGTGAGAAAGAAGAACAGGAACGAAAGAAATGAAATGCAATAGGAAAACTGAATAATAAAAGATCCTTGTTTATTTTTTCCTCCATCCCATCCATATTCATACAAATGGAATTTTTATCATGATTCATGAACTAGTGTAGTGTTTAATTATTTTTCGTAATCGAAAGATATGGGTCGAAATATCTATTGATACAAC